GAGCATTCTCAATAACAGATTTCGGATCTAATCAATATTGATATGCCGAGTATCTTATCCGTTGATACGAAGTATTCCGGCGATCCCCACGATCCGGGTCCGAACTGTTGGAATTGGAATAGGTTCGGCAGCGGATCGCGAAATCTTGGCGATCTTCTCCATCTAATGAATGAGGAGTCCGTTTTGAAATCGTCCGCCCTGCATCCACCCCCCGAGTATATGATTCAACAGGAATCACACAAGGGTAGATTGATAGAAACAATACCCACCAGTACCCGTACCCAGCAGATAAAGTACATTACATAGTCCGTTTTAGGGATTGGCGCCTTGCCCATTCAGTGACTTTGGCACTGGACGTTCCCAAAATGGGTACTATCGGGTCGGGTGAATTAGAGAATAGACAGACGTCTGTTGGCATTCCAGCCTTCCTTCTCCTTTCAGGGCCTATCCGAAAGAGAATCCAGTACCTCTTGGTCGTGAATATCTGAATAGGACGAACCGGCCTCCGTGGATATCTTTGCTTCAGAACAAAACAATTAGAATTAGGCTCGGTCAACTGGAATGTGTATTATCCATATAGGAGATCTTCCAATTGAGAAGATCCATCGACCTGAGACGAAGAAAAAGGTCTACCTACTATTTTCTTTAGTTATTCAGTTAAACCAATGATTCGTTATTGGAGCAGATAGCAACAACCATTTCATGGGACATGCGTATTTTGGATTTTCCGATGGATTGACATGGTTTCATTAATGGAAATTGTTTGATGTAATGAGTAAATAGGCTCTTTCGCCGTTCAAGAATTCTTGTTTAGGCAGTTCATATCATCCATACATAGTGTTTTGATCTAAGATTTCAATTCTTCCATCTTTCGGCAGTAGCATATTGTTCCATGGAGCTAAGATCCAAAATATGGAATAAACAAGTATTTCCACGACTCTACCACCTGGCCAATTCTGTTCCACTTAATCCCTTTTTCATGGCCACATATCGTTACGGCTAAGGAATGGGAAATCTTTCTCCTGTTACATGAATCAAATGTTTCATTTCATCCGGGAAAAGCCATCTCTTTCTCAACAATGTCTTTGTCATTTGATCCAATAACATTCCGTTAGATAGGAACAGATTTGATAAATACTGATAACTCTCGGATAGAGTATTAGAACGGAAAGATCCATTAGATAATGAACTATTGGTTCTAAGCCATCTGTGGCGATGAATCAACAATTCGAAGTGCTTTTCTTGCGTATTCTTGATGAACCAGCGTTTATATATAGATGTAGGAGGATTTGTTTGGGAAGTAATAAGCCCCTTTAACATCTCTTCATCTGCAAAGAATTCTCGACGGGAAAACACAGAGACAAAGGACTGATCTTTGAATAGGAAAAAGAATGGATCCGCAGGATCCCAAATGAATTGGCTTATTCGAAAAAAGCCTTGTTCTTTGGAAGATCTATCTCGTGTCTGGTACTGCACGGTTCCACTCTGCAAGAACTCCGAATCATTCTCTTGAAGCTCATCCTCTTTATGATAAATGATCCGCTTGCCCCGAAATGACCCGGCCCAATAAGGAAATCCCAATTCAGTGGGCCTTTCGATACAATCAAATAGATTGCCATAAGGGCGCCATATTCTAGGAGCCCAAACTATGTGATTGAATAAATCCTCCTCCATCTGTTGTGGGTCGAGGGCTCCTTCCCCTTCTTCAAACTCCGATTCGTATTTTTCATATAGAAATCTCTGATCAACGATAGAACAAGATCCATTTTGCATCATATCTAACTGGTTCCTTGGTTCGGACCGAAGAAGTAATGTCACTCGATTATTATCAAACTGGCTGCAATCTTTTTCTGTCCGTGAAGATCCCGCCAGAGCGCCTTCTACTTCTAATAGGCCATGAACTAGATCAGAATCATTCTCAACGAAGCCATAAGAAGTGATCCAATTTTTTTCATCGGGTCCGGATGAAGACCAAAGATCTTGAGCGACCGATCCGGCAGAACAACTCAAAAGATAAAGAAGTATCGTTAATTTTTTCATGCTCGTTCCAAGTTCGAAGTACCATTTGTACAAATAAGAATCCCCTTCCTTACATGATTTCTTCTTCATATAGATAGATATAGGATCTATGGGGCAATTACTTAGAAGTACATTTTGTGCAACAGCCCTTCCTATCTGATAGAAAAGGATCTCATGATCCTGAACCGATCTTACCTGGGATCGCAAATCCCAAGTTTGTCTATGAAGAGCTGATCTAATTGTATTAGTTTCTATAATTGATTTCTTCTGTGTAATACTAATTGATAGGGCCTCATTGATAAGTGCTACAAGATCTTGTGCATTGGAACCCATGGTTATGGACCCGAATCCGTTAGTATGGAACATTTTCTTTTCCAAGTGAAATCCTCTAGTATAGGAAAGAATGAAAAAGTGCTTTCGTTGTTGTGGAATAAGAAGCCTTCGTATCTTAATACATGTATTTAATTTATTCGGAGCTATT